AAAGAGCGTGGAGGTTCGAGTCCTCTTCAAGGCATAATGTTGAGATATTGAGATCTCTTATTGAATTGGAATAAGTTTGGCAGCGAATCACGAAATCTTGGTGATCTTCTCTATCTAATGAATGGGTAATCCGTTTTGAAATCGTCCGCCCTGCACCCTCCCCGAGTATATGCTTCAACAAGAATCACACAGGGGTAGATTGATACAATAAAAACCTCTGGTAAAGTACCCACTCGTAACCCAGCGGATAAAGTACATTACATAGTCCGTTTTAGGGATTGGCGACTTACCCATTCAATGACTTTGGCACCGGACGTTCCCAAAATGGATACTGTACTTTCGGGTCGGGTGAATTCAATAATAGACGCCTGTTGGCATTCCAACCTTCCTTCTCCCTTCAGGGCCTATCCGAAAAGAAAGAGAATTCAATACTTCTTGGTTGTGAATATCTGAATAGGACAAACTGCCCTGTGGATCTCTTTGCTTCGGAACAAAATAATTAGAATTAGGCTAGGTCAACTGGAATGTGTATTATCGATATAGGGGATCTTTCAATTGAGAAGATCCATCGACCTGAGGCAAAGAGAAAGAAAGGTCTATCTATTTTTTTAGTTATTCAATTAAACCAATGATTCGTTATTGGAACAGATAGCAACAACCATCTCATCTGGGAAAAGCCATCTTTTTCTCAACAATGTCTTTGTCATTTGATCCAATAGCGTTTCGTTAGATAGGAACAGATTTGATAAATATTGATAACTTTCAAATAGAGTATTAGAACGGAAAAATCCATTAGATAATGAACTATTGGTTCTAAGCCATCTCTGGCAATGAATCAACAATTCAAAATGCTTTTCTTGCGTATTCTTGATAAACCAGTGTTTATATATAGATGTAGGAAGATCTGTTTGGGAAGTAAGAAGTCCCCTTAACATCTCTTCATCTGCAAAGAATTGTTGATGTGAAAACACAGAGACAAAAGGCTGATCTTTGAATAGGAAAAAGAGTGGATCCGCAGGGTCCCAAATGAATTGGCTTATTCGAAAAAAACCTTGTTCTTTGGAAGATCTATCTCGTGTCTGGTACTGCATGGTTCCACCCTGCAAGAACTCTGAATCATTCTCTTGAAGCCCATCCTCTTCATCATAAATGATCCGCTTGTCCCAAAATGACCTGGCCCAATAGGGAAATCCCAATTCATTGGGCCTTTCAATACAATCAAATAGAAAGCCCCAAGAGCGCCATATTCTAGGAGCCCAAACTATGTGATTGAAAAAATCCTCCTCTATCTGTTGCGGGTCAAGGACTCCCCCCCCTTCTTCAAACTCCGATTCATATTTTTCATAGAGAAATCTCTGATCAACGATAGAATAAGATCCATTTTGAATCATATTGAAGGGATTCCTTGGTTCGGACCGAAGAAGCAATGTCACTCGATCATTATCAAACTGACCACAATCTTTTTCTGTCCGCGAGGATCCCACCAGAGCGCCTTCTACTTCTAATAGGCCATGAACTAGATCAGAATTATTCTCAACGAGTCCATAAGAAGTGATCCCATTTTTTTCATCAGGTACGGGTAGAGACCAAAGGTCTTGAGCGATCAATCCGGCAGAACAACTCAAAAGATAAAGAAGTATCGTTAATTTCTTCATACTCGTTCCAAGTTCGAAGTACCATTTGTACAAATAAGAATCCCCTCCGTTACATGATTTCTTCTTCATATAGATAGATATAGGATCTATGGGGCAATTACTTAGAAGTACGTTTTGTGAAACAGCCCTTCCTATCTGGTAGAAAAGGATCCCATGATCCTGAACCGATCTTACCTGAGATCGCAAATCCCAAATTTGTCTATGAAGAACAGATCTAATTATATTAGTGTCTATAATGGATTTTTTTTGTATAATACTAATCGATAGGGCTTCATTGGTAAGTGCTACAAGATCTCGTACATTGGAACCCATCGTTGTGGACCCGAATCCATTAGTATGAAACATTTTCTTTTCCAAGTGAAATCCCCTAGTATATGAAAGAGTGAAAAAGTGTTTTCGTTGTTGTGGAATAAGAAGTCTTCGTATCTTAATGCATGTATTTAATTTATTCGGAGCCATTAGAGATGGATCTACTTTTTGGGGAATATGACTCGAAGCAATAACAAGAAGATTTCTAGTGGAACATCTTTCATAATCCCTGGAGAGATAGTTCACTAAAAGACCGAGGGACAAGTAATTCGACTCATTCACATCCAGATCATGAATGTTTGGAATCCATATTATGCAAGGAGACATTGCTTTTGCTAATTCGAATTGAAAGGTGATATAAAATCGGTCTATTTCCGGCATCATATCCATAGTTAGCGTATTCATCATAGTTAGAAGCTCCAGCTCCATATCAAGGTCACGGTCACTATCGTCACTATCATCAATATCGTCACTATCGTCACTATCATCAATAAGAAAACCCTTAGGCTTGTTATCCAGGAACTTGTTCAGAAATA